TTAAAAATAAGCTAAATTTAAGCTTTTGGGCTCATACCTCAAATATAAAGAATTCTCTTTTTTTTAAATAAAGTGCCTGATTAAAGGGTTATTCTGATAGGATAAATTAAGTAGTTTTCTACCTTTATTACATTTTATAGAATTAAACTATATCTAATAATATCAAAAATTATTGTGCATCTTACACTAAAATATAATTTTTTTTTTAATAAATTATGAATTTATAATTCATTTATAAAATTTTTTATTTTAAATTTTTTTTTCATTAAAATCAAATAAAATATTTTTTTTATTTATTTTACATATAAGAACTTTAATTTCTATTTCAGCTAATTCTTGATTTGGTTGTTGAATTGGATTAGAAATCAATTTATTAAGATTTATCCCCCTAATTTCAAATTCTAAAAATCTTTTATCAAATGAAGCTTCTTTAAAATATTTTTTAACTCAATCAATTGCCTCAATTAACTTTTTATTCATAATTTTATTAAAAATAACCTCTTTTAAAATTTTACAATATGATAATATAATATCTTTAATAATAAACCTTCCTTTACTTATAAAAATAGGATCATTCCCATTCCATTTTTGATTTCCTAATATTGTAGAAGGGATATCATGAATTAACAATTTTATTCTTATAACATGACAAAAAATTTCCCCAATAATTTTATTATCATATTATTTCAATAAAAATTTAATAATAACTATTTTAATTTTAAACAGAATAATTGGAGCAATTGGAGGTCTAAATCAAACCTCACTACGAAAAATTATAGCTTTTTCTTCTATTAATAATTTAAGTTGAATATTGTCATCAATATTAATTAGAGAAAACTTATGACTATTTTATTTTATATTTTATTCTTTTTTAATTAGAATTTTATGTTTTTTATTTAATATTTTTAATATATTTTTTATTAATCAATTATATATTTTAAACATTAATTCAATATTAAAAATTTCTTTTATAATTAATTTTTTATCTTTAGGTGGATTACCACCTTTTATTGGATTCTTTCCTAAATGAATTGTAATTAATTTTTTAATAATTAATAACTTTAAAATCATTGTATTTATTCTTATTATAATAAGATTAATTATATTATTTTTTTATATTCGAATTTCATATTCTTCTTTTATATTTAACTATTTAAAATTAAAATGATTTAAAATTTATTATAAAAATAAAAATAATAATTTAATTAACTTTATTAATATAATTTCAATTATTGGAATAATTCTTAGAACCTTATTTTTTTTTTAAGGTTTTAAGTTAAATATTAAACCAATAATCTTCAAAATTATTTATAAAGAAATCTTCTTTAAACCTTAATAATTTATATTTATTACTTAAAATTTGCAATTTTATATCATTTTATTGACTATAAGGTTTAAATAATAAAAGAGAATAATCTCGTTAATAAATTTACAATTTATCGCTTAAATTCTCAGCCATTTTATTAGCGAAAATGATTATATTCAACAAATCATAAAGATATTGGAACATTATATTTTATTTTTGGAATTTGATCAGGAATAGTTGGAACATCTTTAAGATTATTAATTCGAGCTGAATTAGGAAATCCCGGATCATTAATTGGAGATGATCAAATTTATAATACTATTGTTACAGCTCATGCTTTCATTATAATTTTTTTTATAGTAATACCAATTATAATTGGAGGATTTGGAAATTGATTAGTGCCTTTAATATTAGGTGCTCCAGATATAGCTTTCCCTCGAATAAATAATATAAGATTTTGATTATTACCCCCCTCTTTAATATTATTAATTTCAAGAAGAATTGTAGAAAATGGAGCTGGAACAGGATGAACAGTTTACCCCCCACTTTCATCAAATATCGCTCACAGAGGAAGTTCTGTTGATTTAGCTATTTTTTCATTACATTTAGCTGGAATTTCATCTATTTTAGGAGCTGTTAATTTTATTACAACAATTATTAACATACGACCTAATAAAATATCATTTGATCAAATACCTTTATTTGTTTGAGCTGTAGGAATTACAGCATTATTATTACTTTTATCTCTCCCAGTTTTAGCTGGAGCTATTACTATACTTTTAACTGATCGAAATTTAAATACATCATTTTTTGATCCCGCAGGAGGAGGAGATCCAATTTTATATCAACATTTATTTTGATTTTTTGGTCACCCAGAAGTTTATATTTTAATTTTACCAGGATTTGGTATAATCTCCCATATTATTTCTCAAGAAAGAGGAAAAAAAGAAACATTTGGATGTTTAGGAATAATTTATGCAATAATGGCAATTGGACTTTTAGGATTTATTGTTTGAGCTCATCATATATTTACTGTAGGTATAGATATTGATACTCGAGCCTATTTCACATCTGCAACTATAATTATTGCAGTACCAACAGGAATTAAAATTTTTAGTTGATTAGCTACACTTCATGGAACTCAAATCAATTATAATCCATCTATATTATGAAGATTAGGTTTTGTATTTTTATTTACTGTAGGAGGATTAACTGGTGTGATCTTAGCAAATTCTTCCATTGATGTAACACTTCATGATACATATTACGTAGTAGCTCACTTTCATTATGTTCTTTCTATAGGAGCTGTATTTGCCATTTTAGGAGGATTTATTCATTGATATCCTTTATTTACAGGATTATCTATAAATCCCTATTTATTAAAAATTCAATTTATTGTTATATTTTTAGGAGTTAATTTAACTTTTTTCCCTCAACATTTCTTAGGATTAGCTGGAATACCTCGTCGATATTCAGATTACCCAGATATATTTACCTCATGAAATATTATTTCAACATTAGGGTCATATATATCATTCCTAGCAACCTTATTTATATTAATAATTATCTGAGATTCTATAATTAATCAACGAATTATCTTATTTTCATTAAATATATCATCATCTATTGAATGATATCAAAATTTTCCACCAGCTGAACATTCATATAATGAACTTCCAATTTTAAGAAATTTCTAATATGACAGATTTTATGTAATGGATTTAAACCCCATTTATAAAGGATTAATCCTTTTTTTAGAAATGATAACATGATCTAATTTAAATTTACAAAATGCTAGATCCCCTTTAATAGAACAAATTATCTTTTTTCATGATCATACATTAATTATTTTAATTATAATTACTATATTAGTTTCTTATTTAATATTAAATTTATTTTTTAATAAATTTATTAATCGATTTTTAATAGAAGGTCAAATAATTGAATTAATTTGAACTATTTTACCTGCTATTACTTTAATCTTTATTGCATTACCATCACTTCGATTATTATATTTATTAGATGAAATTAACAATCCTTTAATTACTTTAAAATCTATTGGTCATCAATGATATTGAAGATATGAATATTCTGATTTTAAAAATATTCAATTTGATTCATATATAATTCCATCAAATGAATTATTAAATAATAATTTTCGTCTTTTAGATGTAGATAATCGAATTATTTTACCAATAAATAATCAAATTCGAATTTTAGTGACAGCCACAGATGTTATTCATTCATGAACTATTCCTTCTTTAGGAGTTAAAATTGATGCAAACCCTGGTCGATTAAATCAAACCAATTTTTTTATTAATCGACCAGGAATTTTTTTTGGTCAATGTTCTGAAATTTGTGGGGCAAATCATAGATTTATACCTATTGTAATTGAAAGAATTCAAATCAAAAATTTTATTAACTGAATTAATAATTATTCTTCATTAGATGACTGAAAGCAAGTATTGGTCTCTTAAACCATTTAATAATAAATTTAGCAATTTATTTCTAATGATAAAGAATTAGTTAAATAAATAACATAAATATGTCAAATTTAAATCATTATATTAAATAATATTCTTTTATCCCACAAATAATACCAATTAATTGATTATTATCATTTTTATTATTTATTATTATTTTCATTATTTTTAATATTTTTAACTATTATATTTTTAAAATTAAAAATAAAACTATTAAAATTAAAAATAAAAACTTAAAAAATTCTTCTTGAAAATGATAAATAATTTATTTTCAATTTTTGATCCTTCTACTAACATTTTAAATTTATCATTAAATTGAATAAGAACTTTTTTAGGTTTAATATTTATCCCATCTATATTTTGATTAATCCCAAATCGACATTATATTTTTTGAAATTTTATTTTAAATAAATTACATAATGAATTTAAAAATTTATTAAATAACTCAAATAATGGATCAACTTTTATTTTTATTTCATTATTTTCATTCGTATTATTTAATAATTTTTTAGGATTATTTCCATATATTTTTACTAGAACAAGTCATTTAACCTTATCTTTATCTATTTCTTTACCTTTATGATTAAGATTTATAATTTTTGGTTGAATTAACAATTCTCAACATATATTTGCACATATAATTCCTCAAGGAACTCCAAAAATTCTAATACCTTTTATAGTATTAATTGAAACCATTAGAAATATTATTCGACCTGGAACATTAGCAGTTCGATTAACAGCAAATATAATTGCCGGACATTTATTAATAACTTTATTAAGAAACACAGGAAATAATTTTCCAACTTATTTAATTTTTATTTTAATTATAATTCAAATTTTATTATTAATTTTAGAATCTGCTGTAGCCATTATTCAATCTTATGTTATTGCTATTTTAAGAACTTTATATTCTAGAGAAGTTAATTAATGACAAACCATAATCATCCATATCATTTAGTAGATTATAGACCATGACCTTTAACAGGAGCAATTGGAGTTTTAACATTAGTATCAGGATTAGTGAAATGATTCCATAATTTCAACATTAATTTATTTTTACTAGGATACTTAATTATTATTATAACAATATATCAATGATGACGAGATATTTACCGTGAAAGAACCCTTCAAGGAAAACATACTATTTTAGTTTTAAAAGGATTAAAATGAGGAATAATTTTATTTATTATTTCAGAAGTATTTTTTTTCATTTCATTTTTTTGAGCTTTTTTTCACAGAAGATTATCCCCAAATATTGAAATTGGAAATATATGACCTCCTATAAGAATTACTCCATTTAATCCTTTTCAAATTCCTCTTTTAAATACTATTATTTTAATTTCTTCAGGGGTAACCGTTACATGAACACATCATGCACTTATAGAAAATAATTATTCACAAACATCCCAAAGATTATTTTTAACTATTACATTAGGAATTTATTTTACTATTCTTCAGGCTTATGAATATTTAAAAGCACCATTTAGAATTGCTGATAGAATTTATGGATCAACATTTTTTATAGCAACAGGATTTCATGGAATTCATGTTATCATTGGAACAACATTTCTTTTTATTTGTTTTTTTCGTCATATTAATAATCATTTTTCTAGTAATCATCACTTTGGATTTGAAGCAGCTGCATGATATTGACATTTCGTAGATGTAATTTGATTATTTCTTTATATTTCTATTTATTGATGAGGAAATTAATTATTTATATAATATATTTAGTATATTTGACTTCCAATCAAAATGATTAAAAATTAATTTAATATAAATAATTATTATTTTATTTTTAATTAGATTAACAATTATTTTTATTACAAACATTATAATATTTTTATCAATTATTTTATCAAAAAAATCATTTATAGATCGTGAAAAATGTTCACCATTTGAATGTGGATTTGATCCTAAATCTATAGCTCGAATTCCATTTTCAATACATTTTTTTTTAATTACAATAATTTTTTTAATTTTTGACGTAGAAATTGCATTAATTTTTCCTATAATTCCTTTATTTAAAAAAGTAAATATTATAACTTGATCAATAATTAGATTTTTTTTTTTAATAATTCTTTTAATAGGATTATACCATGAATGAAATCAAAACATACTTAATTGAACTTATTAAAAAAAATAAGGATTATAGTTTAAAAAAACTTTTGATTTGCAATCAAAAAATATTAATATTATATTTAATTTATCTTAAAATAAGAAGCAAATTTTTGCATTTAATTTCGACTTAGAAGAAAGAGTTTTTACTCCTTATTTATTTTTACAAATTCAAATTAATTGAAACCAAATTAGAGGTATATCACTGTTAATGATAAAATTGAATAAAAATTCCAATTAAAGAAATATAAAGAATAAAAATAAGCTGCTAACTTAATTTTTAGTGGTTAAATTCCATTAATATTTCTTATTTATATAGTTTAAAAAAAAACTTTACATTTTCATTGTAAAAATAAAATATTTTTTTTTTATAAATATATAATTATTTAAAAATAAAATTATCTCCATAATATCTTCAATATTATACTCTATATAAGCTATTTAAATTATATAATATAAATTATTAAACAAATTAATATTCATAAAATAAATCTAAATAAATAAATTTTAAAATTATTTACTTGATATATATTATAAAAAATTGAATAATTTTTTATAACTATAAAAATACCTTGACCACTATATAATTCTCTTCATCCTATATCTAAATTTTTTAATAAACTTTTTCTAAAAAATAAAAAATTATAATTTAATCCATAAGTAGATAAATTAGGTAAAAATCATATCATACATAAAAAATTTCTCAATTTATATAATATTAAAAATTTTCTAATTCTATAAATTTTTATATTTCTAATTAAAAATCCCAATAAACCTCCAATTAATCTTACATAAATTACTATTATTTTTATATTTAAAGATAAATAAATTATTTCTAAATAAGGAAAAATTATTCATATTAAAAATCTCCCTCTAATTACTCTTATAAATAATAATAAAATTATTCTTTTAATTATTACATAATCTTCTTCATATAAATTATAAATAGATAATAAATTATAATCATTAACTATTAAATATATTAATAAACGAATTGTATAAAATACAGTTAAACCTGTAGAAATATAATATAAAAAATAAATAAAAAAATTTAAATTTCTTAATCTTACTATTTCTAAAATCATATCTTTTGAATAAAATCCAGCCAAAAATGGAATTCCACATAATGATAAATTTGACATTAATATACATAAACAAGTTAAAGGTATATAAAATCTTAGTCCACCTATAAAACGAATATCTTGAATATCTATTATTATATGAATAATTATCCCAGCACATATAAATAATAAAGCCTTAAATATAGCATGAGTTAATAAATGAAAAAATGCCAACTCTCATATTCCTATACTTAAAATTCTCATTATTAAACCTAATTGTCTTAAAGTAGAAAGAGCAATAATTTTTTTTAAATCAAATTCATAATTAGCAGAAATTCCTGCTATAAATATAGTTAATCTTGATATTAATAATAAAATTTTAATAAAAAATATATCAATTAATAAATAATTAAAACGAATTAATAAGTAAACCCCAGCGGTAACTAAAGTAGAAGAATGAACTAAAGCTGAAACAGGGGTAGGAGCTGCTATAGCAGCAGGTAATCATGAACTAAAAGGAATTTGAGCTCTTTTAGTTATAGCTGCTATAATAATTATACCCCCAATAAATAATATTGAATAATCATTTCTTATAAAATTTAAATAAAAAATATAATTTCATCTACCATAATTTATTATTCAAACAACAACTATTAAAATACAAACATCACCAATACGATTTGATAAAGCAGTTAATATCCCAGCATTAAAAGACTTAATATTTTGATAATAAATTACTAAACAATAAGAAACTAATCCTAATCCATCCCACCCTAAAAAAATTCTAATAATATTAGGACTAATAATTAATAAAATTATTGAAAAAACAAATAATAAAACTAATAAAATAAATCGATTTAAATTCAATTCAGATATTATATATCTTTTTCTATAATAAATTACAACTGAAGAAATTAAAGAAACAAATATTATAAATATCAAAGATATTCAATCTAAAATAATAGATATAACAATTATTTTAGAATTAAAACAAATTAATTCTCATTCTAAAAAAACCATTAAATTATTTATAATAAAATAAATTACAAAAAAAAAATTTATTATTCTAAAAATAAATAAAAAAAAAAATCTAATAAAACAAATATAAAAAAAAAAATCTAATAAAACAGATAGAATATTTATTAATAATTTAAAATGATATAATAATCATATTTTTGATACCACAAATCAATATTTTTTTTAAATTATTTAAATTTAAAATGAAATAATCATATTTTTGATACCACAAATCAATATTTTTTTTAAATTATTTAAATAAAATCAAATTATAACATAATCAACTTTTAAAATCAATAAATTTAATGGTAATCAATGTAATATTAAAATTAAATACTCCCGAGATAAACCTATATAAAAACTATAAATTCCCATATTATATACTCCATGTTGAGTATATGAAAATAAATATAATCTATAACCAGCTCTAAAAAAAGAAATTAATATTAATAAAATTATTCTAACCCAAGACCATCCTACTAATCTATTAATTAATCTAATTTCCCCTATTAAATTTAATGAAGGAGGAGCTGCTATATTTGACGATAATATTAAAAATCATCATAAACTTATTGAAGGTATAAAATTTATTATTCCTTTATTAATTAATAATCTTCGTCTATGTAAACGCTCATAATTAATATTAGCTAAACAAAATATCCCTGATGAACATAAACCATGACCAATTATTAAAATATAAGAACCTATAAATCCTCAATAATTTATAGTTATAATACCACCAATTACTAATCTTATATGAGCTACAGAAGAATAAGCAATTAATGATTTAATATCAACTTGACAAAAACATTTTAAACTAATATAAAAACCTCCCACTAATCTAACCACAATTCAAATAAAATTTATTTTTAATCCCATTCTTTGAAAAAAAATTAATACACGTAATAAACCATAACCCCCTAACTTTAATATAATACCAGCCAAAATTATTGACCCAGATACAGGAGCTTCCACATGAGCTTTAGGTAATCATAAATGTACAAAATATATTGGTATTTTAATTAAAAAAGCTATAATTATTGAAAAATATAACATAAATAAATTTGTATTATAAAATTTTATAAAATAAATTATTATACAATTTATTTCATTAAAAATATAAAAAATCCCCAATAATATTGGTAAAGAAGCAAATAAAGTATAAAATAATAAATATATTCCAGCCTGCATTCGTTCAGGTTGATAACCTCACCCTATAATTAATATTAAAGTTGGAATTAATCTACCCTCAAAAAATAAATAAAATATAAATAAATTTATTACTCTAAAAGTTATATATAATATAATTATTATTATTATTACATTTAAAAGAAAAAAATTTTCATAAAATTTCTTTTTTAATAAATTTTCTCTTGCTATAATTATTAATAAACAAATTCAAATTCTTAATATAATTAAACCAAAAGAAATAATATCACAACCAAATATATATCTTAAATTTCTGAAATAAATATTTAAATTTAAATTTATAAATATTAATATAACTAAAAATAATATTATTTGAATTATTCAAAATATATTTTTTTTAAAACATAAAGGAATTATAAATAATATTATAAATATAAATTTTAACATTTTATAATAAATTAAATCTTTGAAAATAATCATGACCATGAGTTCGAATTATCGAAACTAAAATAGATAAACCTAAAGATCCTTCACATACTGAAAATACTAAAAAAACCATTAATATATATATTTCATAATTAAAAAATCTTAAATATATTAAAAAAAAAAAAAAAATTCTTAAAATAATAAACTCTAATCTCAATATAACAATTAATAAATGTTTATATTTAGAAACAAAAATTATATTTCCAATAAAAAACATAATAAAAACTACAATTAAATTATATATTATCATTTGTATATAGTTTTTATAATTTAATTATAAAATATTGGTCTTGTAAATCAAATTTAAGAAAACTCTTTAAAAACTTCAAAGAAAAAGATATATCTTTATCTATAATCTCCAAAATTATAATTTTAATTTAAACTATTCTTTGAAATTAAAATATTTTTATCATTATTATTAATATTTATCTCTTTTATAATATTTTTTTTAAATCATCCATTATCAATAGGATTTTTAATTTTAATTCAAACTTTACTATTATGTCTTATATTAGGAATAATTATTGAAACTTATTGATTTTCCTATATTTTATTTTTAACTTTTTTAGGAGGATTATTAGTTTTATTTATTTATGTATCAAGAATTGCTTCAAATGAAATATTTAAATTTAGTAATAATATAAAATTATATTTTTTATTAATAATTTTAATTATTTTAATAATTTTAATTTCATTTAATAAAAATATTTTTTGAATAAATAATTTCATTAATTATGAAATTATTAATTTTAATAATATAATATTATTTAATAATGAAAATATAATTAACTTAAATAAATTATATAATAATTATACAATTTTAATTATATCAATATTAATTATTTATTTATTTATTACATTAGTAACAGTAATTAAAATTACTAACATCTTTTATGGACCTCTTCGATCTAATTTTTAACAAATGATAAATTTATACAAGCCTATTCGAAAATCACACCCAATCATTAAAATTATTAATAATTCATTAATTGATTTACCATCACCATCTAATATTTCATCAATATGAAATTTTGGTTCTCTCCTTGCTTTATGTCTTTTTATTCAAATTTTAACTGGATTATTTTTAACAATATATTATACTGCTAATATTGAATTAGCATTTTATAGAGTAAATTACATTTGTCGAAATGTAAACTATGGATGATTAATTCGTACACTTCATGCTAATGGAGCTTCATTTTTCTTTATTTGTATTTATTTTCATATTGGACGAGGAATTTATTATGAATCTTTTAATTTCAAATATACGTGAATAGTAGGAATAATTATTTTATTTTTATTAATAGGAACAGCATTTATAGGATATGTTCTTCCTTGAGGTCAAATATCATTTTGAGGAGCAACAGTAATTACAAACTTATTATCAGCAATTCCTTATTTAGGAACTTATTTAGTAAATTGAATTTGAGGAGGATTCGCAGTAGATAATGCAACATTAACTCGATTTTATTCTTTCCATTTCTTATTACCATTTATTTTATCAATATTATCAATAATTCATCTTTTATTTTTACATCAAACAGGTTCTAATAATCCATTAGGAATTAATAGAAATTTAGATAAAATCCCATTTCATCCTTACTTTACTTTTAAAGATTTAATCGGATTTATCATATTATTATTTATATTAATTATATTAACATTAACTAACCCATATTTACTTGGAGATCCAGATAATTTTGTACCAGCTAATCCATTAGTTACCCCAATTCATATTCAACCTGAATGATATTTTTTATTTGCTTATGCAATTTTACGCTCTATCCCAAATAAATTAGGAGGTGTAATTGCTTTAGTAATATCTATTATAATTTTAATTATTTTACCATTTTCTTTTAATAAAAAAATACAAGGTATTCAATTTTACCCTGTTAATCAAATTCTATTTTGATCCATAGTTATAACAGTAATTTTATTAACATGAATTGGAGCTCGACCTGTTGAAGAACCTTATATTATTACAGGACAAATTCTTACTATTTTATATTTTTCTTATTATATTATTAACCCAATTATTAGTAAGTTTTGAGATAATATAATATTTAATTAATTAATGAGCTTGTTAAAGCATTTGTTTTGAAAACTTAAGAAAGAATAAATAATTCTATTAATTTATACTAAAATTAATTTAACTATTCTTAAAAAAAAATTTTAACCCCAATAAAAAATAATAAAAAATTCAATGAAATAGGTAAATAACTTTTTCAAGCTAAATATATTAATTTATCATAACGATATCGAGGTAAAGTTCCACGAACTCAAATAAAAATAAAAGAAATAAAAACCAATTTTAAATAAAATAATAATCTTAAGGAATAACCTCCTATATAAATTAAAATAAAAAATATTCTTATAAATAAAATTCTTGAATATTCAGCTAAAAAAATTAAAGCAAATCCTCCTCTTCTATACTCAATATTAAAACCAGATACTAATTCTCTTTCCCCTTCAGCAAAATCAAATGGAGTTCGATTAGTTTCTGCTAATCTAGAAGATATTCAACATAATCTTAAAGGAAATATAATAAAAATCATTCAAATTAAATTTTGATAATTTATAAAATTAATTAAATTAAATCTTATAATTAAAATAATTCTTGATATTATAATTAAAGCTAATCTAACTTCATAAGAAATTGTCTGAGCAACAGCTCGTAATCCACCTAATATTGAATAATTAGAATTAGAAGATCAACCTGCAATTATTACTAAATAAACTCCTAATCTAGTACAACATAAAAAAAATAAAATCCCTAAATTAAATCTAATTAAATTAAAATAATAAGGAATTAATATTCAAATAATTAATGATAATATAAATCTAATAACAGGAGAAAAATAATAAAATAAATAATTAGAAAAATTAGGAAAAATTTGTTCTTTTGAAAATAATTTAATAGCATCAGAAAAAGGCTGAAAAATACCTATAATTCCTAATTTATTTGGACCTTTACGAATCTGGATATAACCTAAAACTTTACGTTCTAATAAAGTAAGAAAAGCAACTCCAATTATAACCCCTAAAACTATAAATAATAAACCTATTAATATAAGAATAATCTCTAATATAATCATTTACTATCTATATAACATTTTTATATATTTATGACTTCTAAAATCATCACATTATTTCTGTCAAAATAGTTATATATATATATATATATATAACAAACATTAATAATATTCTTTATATAAAATTATTTTAAATATCAAATCCTTTCGTACTAAAATATTTTAACTTTTTAAAGATAGAAACCAACCTGGCTTACACCGGTTTGAACTCAGATCATGTAAGATTTTAATGATCGAACAGATCAAAATTTTAAACTTTTGCATTTAAATTTTATCTTAATCCAACATCGAGGTCGCAAACTTTTCTTTTTATTTGAACTAAAAAAAAAAATTACGCTGTTATCCCTAAGGTAATTTTTTCTTATAATCAAAAATTCTGGATCAAATCATTCATTTATTTTTGTAAAAAAAAAAAAAAGTTTATTAAATTTTTCTATCACCCCAATAAAATAAATATACTTAATTTTAATTATTTTAACTTAAATAAAAAATTTTAATTAAATATTATATAAAACTCTATAGGGTCTTCTCGTCTTTTAAATTTATTTTAACTTTTTAATTAAAAAATTAATTTATATTAAATTAACAAGAAACAGTTAATATTTCATTCAATCATTCATACAAGTCATCAATTAAAAGACTATTTATTATGCTACCTTTGTACAGTCAATATACTGCAGCCCTTTAATTTATTCAAATCAGTGGGCAGATTAGACTTTAAATTATTATCGAAAAGACATGTTTTTGATAAACAGGTGAATATAAAAATTTTGCCGAATTCTTTTCACTTTTATTACTTCAAGAAAATACTTTAAATACAGACAACATTGATAAAAAAACTAGATATTTTAAAAAACGATTAACATTTCATTTCAAATTAATTATTATATATATTTATAAAACAATAAATTAAATTAATTAATTAACTCTTTTTAATTCGAGAAATTTAAACAATCCTTAAATTTTAATTAATAAACTCTGATACACAAGATACATTAAATTAAAATTACTTTTTAATAAATTAATTTCATATTATTTCAAAATTCATTCACATTACATTACTTCCCTATAAAATTAAAAAATTTTTTCTATTTAAAATACTTTAACCCCCATTAAATTATTTCAATATAAAAATTTTTTTTATTAATTATAATTAATTAATTTTTCCCCTCAAATTAATTAATTATATAATTTCTTCTCAATGTAAATGAAAAACTTTCTAAACAAGCTCTAATTTGAACTTTCTAGAAACACTTTCCAGTACCCCTACTTTGTTACGACTTATTCCAATTTATAAATGAAAGCGACGGGCAATATGTACATATTCTAATTATTAATCATTTTAATAAACTAAATAAAATTACATTTAAATCCACCTTCAATTAAATATTTCAATTTTAATATTCATAATAAATAAATTTATTGTAATCCATTATATTCTTAATTATATTCTATATCTTGATCTGATTTAATTTAAATTTTTAATTTTAAAATATTATTAATTATTTAAAAATATTTTTTTAACAACGATATATAAAATAATTAAATTAAGTAAATTTATTCGTGGATTATCAATTATTAAACAGATTCCTCTAAATAAACTAAAATACCGCCAAATAATTTAAGTTTTAATATATACATATTTACTATTTTAGTATAAATTAATTTAAATTTAAAATAATAGGGTATCTAATCCTAGTTTATAAATAAATTTATTAAAATCAAAAAAAAAATAAATTTTTTTTAAATAAATTAAAATTTCACCTAATAACTTATAATTTAAAAAATTTCACCAAAAATTTTATTTATTAAACTAATAAAATTTAATTTAATATTTTGTATAACCGCAACTGCTGGCACAAAATTTGTTATTAATTTTTATATAACTAAATCTTAATTTCTTAAATTTTTAATATTAATTACTACAATAAATAAATTTTTACTAATTATTAAAATAAATAAAAATAATTACTAAAATTTATATGTAAAATAAATAAATAATAAATTAAAATAAACCATAAATAATTTATATTATTATATATATAAAAATGTTATATAGATTTTTTTTTTTTTTTTTTTATGTTAAATATTTAATTTCAATAATAATACTAGATAGGAGAGATCATACTTTTTAATTTTATTTTAAATAAAATAATTATTTAAATATGTATTAAAACCATAATTCATAACTTTTACATAAAAATAAA